GGTCCGTATATTTCCAGACAAACCAGTTACAGTAAGACCTGCCGAAACACGTATGGGTTCGGGGAAAGGATCCCCTGAATATTGGGTAGCTGTTGTTAAACCGGGGCGAATACTATATGAAATGGGCGGAGTAACCGAAAATATAGCTAGAAGGGCTATTTTAATAGCAGCATCCAAAATGCCTATACGAACTCAATTTATTATTTCAGGATAAAAATGTAGAACCGGCAGAAATGAGTCTTGGGGATGAAACAAAAACGCAGGTTTCTTTTTTTGGACAAACAATATTTCTTTTATTTTCTTCATCCTTTGCATTGGAAGAATAGACTCAAAAATTCATATGATTCAACCTCAGACCCATTTAAATGTAGCGGATAACAGCGGGGCTCGAAAATTGATGTGTATTCGAATCATAGGAGCTAGTAATCGTCGATATGCTCATATTGGTGACGTTATTGTTGCTGTGATCAAAGAAGCAGTACCAAACATGCCCCTAGAAAAATCAGAAGTAGTCAGAGCTGTAATTGTTCGTACCTGTAAAGAACTTAAACGCGATAGCGGTATGATAATACGATATGATGACAATGCTGCAGTTGTGATTGATCAAGAAGGAAATCCAAAAGGAACTCGAATTTTTGGTGCAATCCCCCGCGAACTGAGACAATTAAATTTTACTAAAATAGTTTCATTAGCTCCCGAGGTATTATAAACTAAAAAGAGATCCTGATCTCTTTGGGGTATTTGAAAGGAAATAAATTAAGAACTAGATTAATTCGTAGATTGTGTCTCATGCATATACCTTGAAAAATTCATATTCAGAAACCAATAAAAAAAAACAAAGAAAAACATGTTAATTATATCCAATTTTGAGGTACCAAAAATTTTAGTTCATCATGGGTAGAGACACTATTGCTGAGATAATAACCTCTATACGAAATGCAGATATGGATAGAAAAGGAGTTGTTCGCATAGCATCCACTAATATTACCGAAAATGTTGTTAAAATACTTTTCCGAGAAGGTTTTATCGAAAACGTCAGAAAACATCGAGAAAAAAACAAAATTTTTTTGGTTTTAACCCTGCGACATAGAAGGAATAGGAAAAGACCCTATAGAAATTTTTTAAATTTAAAACGAATCAGTCGACCCGGTCTACGAATCTATTCTAACTCTCAACGAATTCCTAGAATTTTAGGCGGGATGGGGATTGTAATTCTTTCTACTTCTCGCGGTATAATGACAGACCGGGAGGCTCGACTAGAAGGAATCGGCGGAGAAATTTTGTGTTATATATGGTAATCCTTTTAATATCCAAATGGGATCCGAAACCTCTTCCTATTTGTAAAAAAAACAAAGAAAGGGGTGAGTTTTCTAATATCGTTTCTCCTCCATTAGTTGATACTTCAAGGGGGCTTTACCTGGAATGAAAGAACAAAAATGGATTCATGAAGGTTTAATTACTGAATCGCTTCCCAATGGCATGTTCCGGGTTCGGTTAGATAATGAAGATCTGATTCTAGGTTATGTTTCAGGAAAGATCCGGCGTAGTTTTATACGGATACTGCCAGGAGATAAAGTCAAAATTGAAGTAAGTCGTTATGATTCAACCAGAGGACGTATAATTTATCGACTCCGAAACAAGGATTCGAAAGATTAGGCGGTTTTTATTCAATACGATTCGAGATGAAAAATTTTAAGAAACTTATTTTCTACCAAGAAGTAGATTCAGAATTAAGATAAGGAATGACAAATATGAAAATAAGAGCTTCCGTTCGTAAAATTTGTGAAAAATGTCGACTAATCCGTAGACGGGGGCGCATTAGAGTAATTTGTTCCAACCCGAGACATAAACAAAGACAAGGATAATCAGACTCACTAAAGGGCTCAATGTACAAATAAAGAATCTGTTTTGACATGAAATGGATATATCCATATATTTCTGACTCATATTTATGAGATGATACAATATGGCAAAGGCTACACCGAGAACTGGTTCGCGCAGAAACGTACGTATGGGTTCACGTAAAAGTGCACGTAGAATACCAAAGGGGGTTATTCATGTTCAAGCAAGTTTCAATAATACCATTGTTACGGTTACAGATGTACGGGGTCGGGTGATTTCCTGGTCCTCGGCCGGTACTTGTGGATTCAAGGGTACGAGAAGAGGGACACCCTTTGCCGCTCAAACTGCAGCAGCAAATGCTATTCGTACAGTAGTCGATCAAGGTATGCAACGAGCCGAAGTCATGATAAAAGGTCCCGGTCTCGGAAGAGACGCCGCATTACGAGCTATTCGTAGAAGTGGTATACTATTAACTTTTGTACGGGATGTAACCCCTATGCCACATAATGGCTGTAGGCCCCCCAAAAAAAGACGTGTGTAGAAATGAACAGTGAAGAAATTTCAAGAGAAACAAGAGAAATAAATAATTCAATCAAATAAAATATTATTACTATGGTTCGAGAGAAAGTAACAGTATCTACTCGGACACTAAAGTGGA